AGTCTCTCATTAGACAACCACTATCTCTATATCATTTCTCATAGAAAGTGCGTATACACTTAACAAAACGTCTTCTTCTTTGAACAATAAAGAGGGAAAGAAATAAAAAAAAAGTCTAGTCTTTCTCAGTATCTATCTATAAAGATAGTAAGAGCTCATTCCATTGATTGAAATAGAAAATTTCGGAAGAATTTTAGGTTAGAAGAAATTTCCAATCATCGGAATCCCTTTCTTTTCGAAATACAAACACGGGAATCACTGAAATATCTCTTTGAGAGAAAGAGTATGATTCATATCATAGATAACTCCATTGGAGTCCAATGGGATTCGAAATTCAGAGATTTTGATTTTAAATAGTTCAAAACGCGTTGCAGAACGATCTATAAAACAATTGATACGGTTTGATTCCTCAACTCAATTAGTAGTACTTCTAGAGCCCACTTCTTCCCCACACTACGAGTGAAAGGGAAAATGTAAAGACTACCATTAAAGCAGCCCAAGCGAGACTTACTATATCCATGTGAATTATGTCCCCTATCTCTATAAATACGAAGGAATTTTTCCATTATTCCTCCCTAATAATAGTGGAATCCATGGCGCAGAGTCAAAAAGGGATTCTGACCGAACACTATCGAGAAACCAATCCAATAAATCGATTATGATTTCGAATCGGGAAAGATTAAACACAAGCAAAATACGTAGTAAGACCCGAAGGGAATGGGAACATGTAGGAATAAGAATAATAAGGCCTATTCTTTTTTTGTTTTGTTGACCTTAGTAAGTAAAAACAGACAAGGGAGAAATCCCGAAAAACCAGAAATCTCTATCTATTACAGACCTCTATTTCCCCATTTGATCCGGTACCCCCCTTCCCCATTATCGCTCTGAAAGAGGGGGCTTGTCTAGGGGTTGCCGCAAAGAAATTCTTTCTGTTTGCCCCTTTTTCTATAAAAGTCAATTATCAATCCAATCTAATATTGGTTGGATACCTGAGCACTCGGAGATTCTCGCGAGTCCGTCGTATATTGCACCTCCTTCCAAAACTCTTAATTGAATCAGATTTCCTATTCAGGCTCTACAATCTGATTCAAGATCCAGTCATTAGACACTCCCTTAGTAATAGAAGGGAATCGTGAAGTCTTGATAGACCCTCTACCAGTAGATTCGAATATTTCCTTGAATCCTAGATGCGAATGAGCATTCACACTCTTTTTGTTTAGAAAACCCTCAGACCACATGCTTAGAATCAACAAAGCATTAACAGTCTGTTTCCTCTGCTTCTAACGGGGAAGAATTCTGCGAGTTCTATAAGCGGAACCGAAGAGAAAAAGAGATTTCGAGTTTTTTTGTTGATCAGGCGACACCCGGATTTGAACTGGGGAAAAAGGATTTGCAGTCCCCCGCCTTACCACTCGGCCATGCCGCCAAAATAATACAAAATAGATGAAAATTTTCCCAGATTGCTGAAGTTTTATTGTACTTGGATTTTGACTCCTGTTTTCCTTAATTCTTTTCCTAAAAGAAACACCCTTTTTGGATTTTATCCATCCCTTCGATTGATTGTATAGTATTGGAAAATCCACAATGCTAAAAACATTCTCTGGCTTTTCTATTGAGAAATCAAATGTGGATTTTCAGCCGACAAACTTGAACCATTAACTATTGACTGCTTAGTTCGAATTAATGACAATTCTGGGATTTGAATCGCAAATTGTGTTTTCCTAATGACATAAGAAAATACAAATTGAGACAGAACTAATCAGTATTTATTTTTTCAATCAAAAAATCCTTCTCAATTTCAATTATAACAAAACATATCAGTATATGTAAACCCCAGAACATAAATTGTTACACAGATATCTATTATTTAGATATATTGTCTATAGGTAATTATCAGAAAATTATCCTACTTCACTTCAATTTTGCATTAAATAGAAATTCTCTTTTGATAGAACACGACCCGGACTGTCCCGAATAGAACCAGCAATAAAAGAGAAGTCGGATATTATAGCTATCCGCATACGTGTTTAATAAGTGCAACCCTTCTTATACACTTCAAATCATATTCTATTCAAAAATCAGTAAAGTAAAGTAGAAATATTTCTTTTCTCTGCGAATCGTTTTTTTTTTTTTTGAATAACGAAATCTCTAACATAAAGACGGTTAAGTGCTAAAAAAATGGATCCTATGTTGTTTCTGATTTTTCTGTCTTTGTATTTATCTCCCAAATACCGAATCCTTTTATTTTTCTCAAATTCAAATATGTAATATCATAATAATGGTATAATTGAAATCCTTTTTGTTTTGCTATTATATACAAAACCTTATGACTTTAACTTTAATAAGTCTAAGTGACAGAATTCTGTTTCTAGGACTGTTTTATCAATTCCTTTCCATTTTGATCTGTTGCAACTTCCAATTTAAGTAGAAAATTCTCTTTATTCCTCCGTTCAAACGTAGTTCATACATTTCATTCCAAATATGGAGTTGGATAAAATTT